TTAAAAATAAGCTAAATAAAGCTTTTGGATTCATACTTCAAATATAAAGATAACTCTTTTTTTTAAAAAATAACAGTAAAGTGCCTGATAAAAGGATTATTCTGATAGGATAAATTAAGTAAATTTTTACCTTTATTATATTTTATAGAATTAAACTATATCTAATAACATCAAAAATTATTGTGCTTCATACACTAAAATATAATTAATTTATAATTTGAATTTTAATTTTCAATAATAATTTTATTTTAAATTTATTTTTCATTTAATTCCCCCAAAATATTTTTTTTTTTTATTTTAATCTTCAGAACATTAATTTCAATTTCCTCAAATTCTTGATTAGGATGTTGAATTGGATTAGAAATTAATCTATTAAGATTTATCCCCCTAATTTCTAATTCTAATAATTTACTTTCATCTGAAGCATCATTAAAATATTTTTTAACACAATCAATTGCCTCTATTAATTTTCTCACTTCTATTATTTTAAAAATAATTCTTTTCAAAAATTTTGAAATAAACCTTTTTTTATCAATTATAATTAACTCTTCAATGCTAATAAAAATAGGATCAACTCCATGTCATTTTTGATTTCCTAATATCGTAGAAGGATTATCATGATTTAATAATTTTATTTTAATAACTTGACAAAAAATTACCCCTATAATTATTTTATCATATTATATAAATATAAATTTTATTCATATCATAATTATTATAAATGTTATTATTGGAGCTATTGGGGGAATAAACCAAACCTCTCTACGAAAATTAATAGCTTTTTCCTCAATTAACAATTTAGGTTGAATAATATCAGCTTTAATAATTAGAGAAAATTTATGAATCTTTTATTTATTTACTTATTCTTTTATAATTAGAATTATTTTTTTTATATTTAATATAATAAATATATTCTTTATTAATCAACTATTTATTAATAATATAAAATCAATAATTAAAATTAATTTAATAATTAATTTTTTTTCTCTTGGTGGATTACCACCTTTTATTGGATTTTTTCCTAAATGAATTATTATAAATTTTATAATTAATAACCAATCTTATTTTATAATTTTCATTATAATTATAATAAGATTAATTGTTTTATTTTATTATATTCGAATTATTTATTCTTCTTTCATATTTAATTATTTAAAAATAAAATGATTTAAAATTTTAAAAAAAAATAAAAATTTTCTTTTTATAAATATAATATCTTTTTTTTCCATTTTTGGAATAATTATTAGAACTTTTTTCTTTTATTAATATATAAGGTTTTAAGTTAATACAAACTAATAATCTTCAAAATTATATATAAAGAAATTAATTAATTATTCTTTAAGCCTTAGTATAAATTTTATTATTTACTCCTTAAAATTTGCAATTTTATATCATATTATTGAATATAAGGCTTACTTATTAAAATTAAATAAATTAATTTAACTATATATATATATATATATATATAACAAAAAAGATATAAATCTTATAAATAAATTTACAATTTATCGCTTTAACTCAGCCATTTTATTTATTAGCGAAAATGACTTTACTCTACAAATCATAAAGATATTGGAACTTTATATTTTATTTTTGGAATTTGAGCTGGAATAATTGGAACTTCCCTAAGATTACTAATTCGTGTAGAATTAAGAAATCCTAGATCTTTAATTGGAAATGATCAAATTTATAATACTATTGTAACAACCCATGCATTTATTATAATTTTTTTTATAGTTATACCAATTATAATTGGAGGATTTGGAAATTGATTAGTACCTTTAATATTAGGAGCTCCAGATGTAGCTTTTCCACGAATAAATAATATAAGATTTTGACTCCTACCCCCCTCATTAATACTTTTAATTTCAAGAAGAATTGTAGAAAATGGAACTGGAACTGGATGAACAGTTTACCCCCCACTTTCATCTAATATTGCCCATAGAGGAAGATCAGTAGATTTAACTATCTTTTCTCTTCATTTAGCTGGAATTTCTTCAATTTTAGGAGCAATTAACTTTATCACTACAATTATTAATATAAAATTAAATAATTTATCATTTGATCAAATAACTTTATTTATTTGAGCTGTAGGAATTACTGCATTTTTACTTTTACTCTCTTTACCTGTTCTTGCTGGAGCTATTACAATATTATTAACAGACCGAAATCTTAATACATCATTTTTTGATCCCGCAGGAGGGGGAGATCCAATTTTATATCAACATTTATTTTGATTTTTTGGACACCCTGAAGTTTATATTTTAATTTTACCAGGATTTGGTATAATTTCTCATATTATTTCACAAGAAAGAGGAAAAAAAGAAACATTTGGATGTTTAGGTATAATTTATGCAATATTAGCAATTGGACTTTTAGGATTTATTGTATGAGCTCATCATATATTTACAGTAGGAATAGATATCGACACACGAGCCTATTTTACTTCAGCAACTATAATTATTGCCGTTCCTACAGGAATTAAAATTTTTAGTTGATTATCAACTCTTCATGGAACTCAAATTAATTACTCCCCCTCTATTTTATGAAGATTAGGATTTGTATTTTTATTTACTGTAGGAGGATTAACTGGTGTAATTTTATCCAATTCATCAATTGATATTACTCTCCATGATACTTATTATGTAGTAGCTCACTTTCATTACGTATTATCTATAGGAGCAGTATTTGCTATTATAGGAGGTTTTATTCACTGATATCCTTTATTTACTGGAATAACATTAAATCCCTTCTTATTAAAAATTCAATTTTATATTATATTTATAGGTGTAAATTTAACTTTCTTCCCCCAACATTTTTTAGGATTAGCTGGAATACCCCGTCGATATTCCGACTATCCAGACTCATTTCTTTCATGAAATATTATCTCTTCTTTAGGGTCATATATTTCTTTATTAGCTATAATATTTATATTAATTATTATTTGAGAATCTATAATTAACCAACGAATTGCTCTATTTTCTCTTAATTTATCTTCATCAATTGAATGATATCAAAATTTACCCCCTACTGAACATTCTTATAACGAACTGCCCATTTTAAGAAATTTCTAATATCTAATATGGCAGATTATATGTAATGGATTTAAACCCCATTTATAAAGGTTATCCTTTTTTTAGAAATAGCAACATGATCAAATTTAAATCTTCAAAATAGAGCATCCCCATTAATAGAACAAATTATTTTTTTTCATGATCATACTTTAATTATCTTAATTATAATTACAATTTTAATTAGATATTTAATTATAAATCTTTTATTTAATAAATTTACTAATCGATTTTTATTAGAGAGACAAATAATTGAATTAATTTGAACTATTTTACCAACTATTACATTAATTTTTATTGCTTTACCTTCTTTACGACTTCTATATTTATTAGATGAATTAAATAATCCTCTTATCACTTTAAAATCTATTGGCCATCAATGATATTGAAGATATGAATATTCAGACTTTTCTAATATTGAATTTGATTCATATATAATTCAACCTAATAATATAAAACTTAATAATTTTCGACTTTTAGATGTTGATAATCGAATTATCCTCCCTATAAATAATCAAATTCGTATTATAGTTACTGCTACAGATGTAATTCATTCATGAACTATTCCATCTTTAGGAGTAAAAATTGATGCTAATCCAGGTCGATTAAATCAAACTAATTTTTTTATTAATCGACCTGGAATTTTTTATGGTCGATGTTCAGAAATTTGTGGAACAAATCATAGTTTTATACCAATTATAATTGAAAGAATTTCTATTATTAATTTTATTAATTGAATTAATAATTACTCTTCATTAGATGACTGAAAGTAAGTAATGGTCTCTTAAACCAATTTATAGTAAATTAACGATTACTTCTATTGAAAGAGTTAGTTAAATTATAACATAAATATGTCAAATTTAAATTATTATTTTTAATATAATATTCTTTTATTCCACAAATAATGCCCATTAACTGATTATTATCTTTCTTACTATTTTTATTAATTTATATAATTTTTATTATTATAAATTATTATACTTTTAATATTAATTTTAACAATAAAAATTTCAATAATAAAACTAAATCAAAAAAAAATAATTATTATTGAAAATGATAAGTAATCTTTTTTCAATTTTTGACCCTTCTACTAATCAATTTAACTTATCATTAAATTGATTAAGAACTTTATTAGGATTTTTATTTATTCCATATTCCTTCTGATTAATTCCTAATCGTTATATATTTTTATGAAATCAAATTTTAATTAAACTTCATAATGAATTTAAAATTTTATTGAAAAATAATTATTTTAAAGGATCAACATTTATCTTTACCTCAATATTTTATTTTATTATATTTAATAATTTTTTAGGATTATTTCCTTATATTTTTACTAGAACCAGACATATTACTCTCTCATTATCTATTTCTCTCCCATTATGATTGAGATTTATAATTTATGGATGAATTAATAATTATAATCATATATTTATTCATATAATTCCACAAGGAACACCAATAATTTTAATACCATTTATAGTATTAATTGAAACAATTAGAAATATTATTCGACCAAGAACATTATCCATTCGATTAACAGCTAATATAATTGCTGGACATTTATTACTAACTTTATTAAGAAGAACTGGACCAAATATAAATTATTACTTAATTTCGTTTATAATCTTATTTCAAATTTCATTATTAATTTTAGAATTAGCAGTAGCAATTATTCAATCATATGTTATTGCTATTTTAAGAACTTTATATTCTAGAGAAGTTAATTAACTAATTTCACAAATGAAAATAAACTATAATCACCCTTATCATCTGGTCGACTATAGACCTTGACCACTAATAAGAGCTATAGGTATTATAACACTAGTTACAGGAATAATCAAATGATTTCATAATTCCAATATCAATTTACTATTTATAGGATATTTAATTATTATTTTAACTATATACCAATGATGACGAGATGTATGTCGAGAAAGAACATTTCAAGGTAAACATACTATTTTAGTAATTAAAGGACTTCGATGAGGTATAATTTTATTTATTATTTCTGAAATATTTTTCTTCTTATCTTTTTTTTGAGCATTTTTCCATAGAAGATTATCTCCTAATATTGAAATTGGATCTATATGACCCCCTTCTAGAATTACACCATTTAACCCTTTTCAAATCCCTTTATTAAACACTATTATTTTAATTAGATCAGGTATTTCAGCTACATGAGCTCATCATGCCCTTATAGAAAATAACACCACTCAAATAACCCAAAGCTTACTTATTACAATTATTTTAGGAATTTACTTTACAATTCTTCAAGCATATGAATATCTTGAAGCACCTTTTTCTATTGCAGATAGAATTTATGGATCTAGTTTTTTTATAGCAACAGGATTTCATGGAATTCATGTAATTATTGGTACTCTTTTTTTATTATTTTGTTTAATTCGACATTTAAATAATCACTTTTCAAAAAATCATCATTTTGGATTCGAAGCAGCAGTTTGATATTGACATTTTGTAGATATTGTATGATTATTCCTCTATATTTCTATTTATTGATGGGGAAATTAATCATTTATATAATATATTTAGTATATTTGACTTCCAATCAAAAAGATTAATATTATTTAATATAAATAATAACTCTTTTATTGAGAATTTGTTTATTAATTACAATTATTGCTAATACTATAATATTATTATCTATTATTTTATCAAAAAAATCAATAATAGATCGTGAAAAATCATCTCCATTTGAATGTGGATTTGATCCTAAATCTTCTGCACGAATTCCTTTTTCTCTTCATTTTTTTTTAATTACAATTATTTTTTTAATTTTTGATGTTGAAATTGCATTAATTTTTCCAATTATTCCCCTATTTAAAATAGTAAATTTCATATTATGAACTAAAATTAGAATTTTTTTTTTATTTATTTTATTAATAGGATTATATCATGAATGAAATCAAAATATATTAAATTGAACTAATTAATTAATAGGATTATAGTTTAATTAAAACATTTGATTTGCATTCAAAAAATATTAATTTTAATTTATCTTAAATAAGAAGCAAATATGCATTTAATTTCGACTTAAAAAATGAGTTAATTTATACACTCCTTATTTAAATAATATTAATTGAAACCAAAAAGAGGTATGTCACTGTTAATGACAAAATTGAATTAAATTATTCCTATTAAAGAAATATAAATTTTAAAATTAAGCTGCTAACTTAATTTTTAGTGGTTAAATTCCATTAATATTTCTACATAAACATTTATATAGTTTAAAAAAACATTACATTTTCATTGTAAAAATAAAAATTTTCTTTTTATAAATATTATTTATTTAAAAATACATAAATATTTCCTTAATAACTTCAATATTATGCTCTATAATATAAGCTATTTAAATTTTTAAATTAAAAATAAAAATAATATTCTTAAAATTATTCATATAATAAATCTAAATAAATAAATTATTAATCTATTTATTTGTAAAAAAATGAAAATATTTGAATATTTTTTAATAATCTTTATAAAACCCTTTCCTCTATAAATTTCTCTTCAACCTATATCAATATTTTTAAATAAATTTTGACTAAAATTTAAAAAAAAATATCTAATTCCATAAGTAAATAATATAGGTATAAATCATATTAAACTTAAAAAATTTCTCAAACTATAAGTTAATATAAATTTATTAATAGAATAAATATTTATATTACTCATTAAATAACCTATAAAACAACCCATAATTCTCACATAAATTACTATTATTTTTAAATTAAAAGGTAAATAAATTATATAAGGATAATTAAAAATTAATCATCTTAATATACCTCCTCTAATAACTCTTATAAATAATAAAATAAATATTCTCCTTAATATAATATAATCTTCTTCATATAAATTATAAATTCTAATTAAATTATAATCCCCTAATATTAAATATATAATTAAACGAATAGTATAAAATATAGTTAAACCTGTTGAAATATAATATAATATAAAAACTATTAAATTTAAATTTCTAAAACTAACTAAATCTAAAATTAAATCCTTAGAATAAAATCCAGCTAAAAAAGGAATACCACATAAAGCTATATTTGAAATTCTGAAACATAAAAAAGTTAAAGGAATATAAGATCCTAAACCTCCTATAAACCGAATATCTTGCATATCCCCTATTATATGAATAATAACTCCTACACATATAAATAATAAAGCTTTAAATATAGCATGAGTTAATAAATGAAAAAAAGCTAACTCTGATAAACCTATACTTAAAATTCTTATTATTAATCCTAATTGACTTAAAGTTGATAAAGCAATAATTTTTTTTAAATCAAATTCATAATTAGCTCTAATTCCAGCTATAAATATTGTCAAACCAGATAATAACAATAATATTTTTAATATTAAAGTATTCCCTAATAATAAATTAAAACGAATCAATAAATATACTCCTGCAGTTACTAAAGTAGATGAATGAACTAAAGCTGATACAGGAGTTGGAGCTGCTATAGCAGCAGGAAGTCAAGATCTAAAAGGAATTTGAGCTCTTTTAGTTATAGCTGCTAAAATAATTATAACTCTAATTATTTTTATCTCCATATCATTATTTATTAACTCTAAATAAAAAATATAATTTCATCTTCCATAATTTATTATTCAAGAAATAACTATTAAAATTATTACATCACCAACTCGATTTCTTAAAACTGTTAATATTCCAGCATTATATCTTTTATAATTTTGATAATAAATTACTAATAAATAAGAAATTAACCCTAAACCATCCCAACCTAATAAAATTCTAATAATATTAGGACTAACAATTAATAATATTATTGAAATAACAAATAATAAAACTAAAATAATAAATCGTCTTAAATTTAATTCAGATAATATATATCTATGTCTATAATAAATAACTACTGAGGAAATTAAAAAAACAAATATTATAAATAATAAAGATATTCAATCAAATAAAATTGATATAACAACTCTTAAACCATTAAAAGAAATAATTTCTCACTCTAAAAAAACTACTTTATTTATTATAATAAAATATATTAAAAATATAAAACTTAATATTCCTATCAAAAAAAAAAAAAAAAAAAAAACAAAACAAATTGAATATTTATTACTATTTATAATTTAAAATGATATTATTTATAATAATCATATTTTTGATACCACAAATCAATATTTTTATTAAATTATTTAAATAAAATCAAATTATTCTATAATCAATTATTAAAATTAAAATATTTAAAGGAAATCAATGTAATATTAATATTAAATATTCTCGAGAAACTCCAGTATAATATCTATAAAATCCAGAATATATTTTTCCATGTTGAGTATATGAATATAAATATAATCTATAACCTGCTCTAAAAAAAGAAATTAAAATTAATATAATTATAGATAATCAAGATCAACTCATTATTCTTCTAATTAAACCAATTTCCCCTATTAAATTTAATCTAGGAGGAACTGCTATATTTGATGAAATTAATATAAATCATCATAAACTTAATGAAGGTATAATATTTATTATTCCCTTATTAATATACAATCTTCGACTATATAAACGCTCATAATAAATATTAACTAAACAAAATATTCCCGAAGAACATAATCCATGCCCAATTATTATAATATAAGAACCATAAAATCCTCAATAGTTTATAATTATAATACCATTAATTACTAATCTTATATGAACTACAGAAGAATAAGCAATTAAAGATTTAATATCTGTTTGGCAAAAACATTTCAAACTAATATAAAACCCCCCTAATAATCTAATAATAATTACAATATAATTTAATTTTAAATTTAATTTTTGAATACAAATTAATAAACGAAATAATCCATATCCACCTAATTTTAATATAATACCAGCTAAAATTATTGAACCTGAAACAGGAGCTTCTACATGAGCCTTTGGAAGTCACAAATGAACAAAATATATAGGTATTTTTACTAAAAAAGCTATAATTATTGAAAAATATAAAATATAATTATCAAAATTTAAAAATTTTAAATAATAAATTATTATACTTCCTATTCTATTAAAAATATATAAAATACCCATTAATAAAGGTAAAGAAACAAATAATGTATAAAATAATAAATATATACCAGCTATAATACGCTCAGGTTGATACCCTCATCCAATAATTAAAATTAAAGTTGGAATTAATCTCCCCTCAAAAAATAAATAAAATATAAATATATTTATAACTCTAAAAGTTATAAATAATACAATTAATAAAAAAATAATATTTAATATAAAAAAATTATAATAAAAATTTATTTTATATAAATTTTCTCTAGCCATAATTATAAGAGTACAAATTCAAATTCTTAATAAAATTAAACCATAAGATAAAATATCACAAGAAATTATATATCTAATATTATTAAATAAATTTAATATCAAAGTCAAATTTATAAATAAAAATATTAATAAAAATATTATTATCTGAACCAATCAAAATATATTAATTAAAAAACAACAAGGAATTATAAAAATTATTATTATTAAAAATTTTATCATTAATTTTATAATAAATTAAAACTTTGAAAATAATCTCTACCATAAGTACGAATTATAGAAACTAAAATTGATAATCCTAAAGCCCCCTCACAAACTGAAAAAACTAAAAACACTATTAATATATATAATTCATAATCAATAAATCTTAAAAAAATAAATATAAAAAAAAAAATTCTAAGAATAATGAACTCTAAACTTAGTAAAATAATTAATAAATGTTTATATTTAAAAACAAAAATTAATCTACCTATAATAAATATAAATACAGGAATTATTAATATATAAATTATCATTATATTAGTTTATATAGTTTAATAAAAACTTTGGTCTTGTAAATCAAAATTAAGATACTTACTTTATAAACTTCAAAAAAAAAGAATTTCTTTATCTATAATCTCCAAAATTATTATTTTTATTAAACTATTCTTTGATCTTTGATATGATAAAAATTATTTTATCAACTTTTATTTTATCCTTATCCTTTATTATATATTTTTTTAATAATCCCTTATCTATAGGATTTATAATTTTAACTCAAACTATTTTAATATGTTTATTATTAGGAATACTTACTAAAACTTATTGATTTTTATATATTTTATTTTTAATTTATTTGGGGGGACTATTAATTATTTTTATTTATATTTCAAGAATTACCTCTAATGAACTTTTTAATCCTTCTATAAATTTAAAAATATTATTTATCTTTTCATTATTATCTATTTTTTATATCTTATATTTTAAAATTAATAAAATTTTTATATTAAATTTTTCATTTAATTCAGATATAAATAATTTATTTAGAATAAAAAACTTATTCATTAATATTAATCTTAATATTATCAATTTAAATAAAATTTATAATAATCACACATTATTTATTATATTAATATTAATAATTTATTTATTTATCACACTAATTGCAATAGTTAAAATTACAAATATTTTCTATGGACCTTTACGATCAACATTATAATATATATATATATATATATATATTATATATATATTAAATGATAAACAATAAATTTTTTCCTATTCGAAAAAATAACATTATTTTTAAAATTTTAAATAATTCTTTCATTGATATACCACTTCCTTCAAATATTTCTTATTGATGAAACTTTGGATCATTATTAAGATTATGTTTAATTATTCAAATTTTAACAGGATTATTTCTAACAATATATTATATTGCTAATATTGAAATAGCATTTTATAGAGTAAATTATATTTGCCGAAATGTAAATTATGGATGATTAATTCGAATACTTCACACTAACAGAGCATCATTTTTTTTTATTTGCATTTATATACATATTGGACGAAATATTTATTATGAATCATTTAATCTAAAATACACTTGAATAATTGGAATAATTATCTTATTTTTACTTATAGCTACTGCATTTATAGGATATGTTTTACCATGAGGTCAAATATCATTTTGAGGAGCAACTGTTATTACAAATTTATTATCTGCAATTCCTTATTTAGGGACAATATTAGTAAATTGAATTTGAGGAGGATTTGCAGTAAATAATGCTACTTTAACTCGATTTTATACCCTTCACTTTTTATTCCCATTTATTATTTTAATAATAGCTATTATTCACTTATTATTTCTACATCAAAAAGGATCTAATAATCCTTTAGGATTAAATAGAAATTATGATAAAATTCCATTCCATCCATTTTTTACTTTTAAAGATATCTTAGGTATAATTATTTTATTATTTATATTAATTTTTTTATCTTTAACAAATCCTTATCTTTTAAGAGATCCTGATAATTTCATTCCTGCAAATCCTTTAATTACACCTCCTCATATTCAACCAGAATGATATTTTTTATTTGCTTATGCAATTCTTCGATCAATTCCCAATAAACTAGGTGGTGTTATTGCATTAATTATATCAATTTTAATTTTAATTATTTTACCATTTTCTTATAATAAAAAAATTCAAGGAATCCAATTTTACCCTATTAATCAAATAATATTCTGATTTTTTATTATAACAATTATACTTTTAACTTGAATTGGAGCCCGACCAGTAGAAAATCCTTTCATTATTACTGGTCAAATATTAACTTTATTATATTTTTCATATTTTATCCTAAATCCTTTTATTAGAAAATATTGAGATAATATAATTTTCAATTTTAATTAATTATTATTATTAATTAATGAGCTTGTAATTTAAGCATTTGTTTTGAAAACTTAAAAAAGAATAAAAATTATTCTATTAATTTTATACTAAAAAAATTATATATATATATATATATATTATAATATAAAAATTTTTAAACCTAAAAAAAATAATAATAAATTTAAAGAAACAGGTAAATAACTTTTTCAAGCTAAATATATTAATTTATCATAACGATATCGAGGTAAAGTTCCCCGAACTCAAATAAATAAAAAAGAAATAAATAATAATTTTATATAAAAAAATAAAGTTAATTCATAACCCCCTATATAAATTATAATAAATATCAATCTCATAAATAAAATTCTAGAATATTCAGATAAAAAAATCAATGCAAAACCTCCCCCGCTATACTCTACATTAAACCCTGAAACTAACTCTCTTTCCCCTTCAGCAAAATCAAAAGGAGTCCGATTAGTTTCTGCTAATATTGATCTAATTCAACATAAACTTAAAGGAAATATTAAAACTATAAATCAAATATTTAATTGATAATAAAAAAAAAATACTAAATTAAAATCTATTACTATTAAAATTCTAGATAATAAAATTATTACTAATCTAACTTCATAAGAAATAGTCTGAGCAACTGAACGTAAACTTCCTAATAAAGAATAATTAGAATTAGATGACCAACCAGCTACTATAACTCCATAAACCCCTATTCTTAAACATCTAATAATAAACAAAATTCCTAAATTAAATCTTAATATATTAAAATAATAAGGAATTACTATTCAAATTAATAAAGATAAAATAAATGAAATTACTGGAGAAAAATAATAAACAATATAATTAGAATAACTAAGATATATAGTTTCCTTTATAAATAATTTAATAGCATCTGAAAAAGGCTGTATAATACCTATAATACCTAATTTATTAGGACCCTTACGAACTTGAATATAACCTAAAACTTTACGCTCTAATAAAGTTAAAAAAGCCACTCCAATTAAAATTCCCACAATTAAAATAATTAAACCTAAAAAAATTAAAATTAAATCATTCATTAATATTACTACTTATATAATTATTATTATTATATATTAATGACTTCTAAAACCATCACATTTTTCTGTCAAAATAGTTTATAAAACTATATCTCAATATAATTTAATATATATATATATATATATATATATATATTAATTAATAAATATATTATATATTATATTATATTATAAATAATTTTAAATTTAATTTATTTAATTAATAAAATTCATTATATATATATATTATATTATATAAATTTAATTTAAATATTTAATCCTTTCGTACTAAAATATTTTATATTTTAAAAAGATAGAAACCAACCTGGCTTACACCGGTTTGAACTCAGATCATGTAAGATTTTAATGATCGAACAGATCAAAAACTTTAAACTTCTACATTTAAATTTTATCTTAATCCAACATCGAGGTCGCAAACTCTTTTTTTTATATGAACTAAAAAAAAAAATTACGCTGTTATCCCTAAGGTAATTTTTTCTTTTAATCATTAATAATAGATCAATAATTCATTTATTTATGTAAATAAATTAAAAAAGTTTATTAAATTTTTCTATCACCCCAATAAAATTATTTAATAAATTTGAATTTTAAAATTTATAAATAACTAAAATTATCTAAATAATAAAACTCTATAGGGTCTTCTCGTCTTTTTTACATATTTTAACTTTTTAATTAAAAAATTAATTTCTATAAAATATTCTTAAGACAGTTTATATTTCATCCAATCTTTCATACAAGTCATCAATTAAATGACTAATGATTATGCTACCTTTGTACAGTCAAATTACTGCAGCCCTTTAATAATTAATCAGTGGGCAGATTAGACTTTAAATTATTTCAAAAAGACATGTTTTTGATAAACAAGTGAATATAAATTTTTGCCGAATTCCTAAAAAATAATTTACATAAATTTAATTTATAATTTTATAACTTATATACTAATTTTATCATTATATCTAAATTAATTTTATTAAAATTTATTTTTTTATAAATTTTATAAATTTTCTAATTAAATTTTTTATAATTATTAAAATTATTTATAACAAATTAAAATTTATTAATAATATAAATTATATTAATTTCAAAATATCTATAATTTTAATTATATTATTATAATTTAAAGCTTATCCCTTAAAATATTAAATTTAATTATTTTGATTAAATAAAAAATAATTTAATTAATTAAATATAAATTTAAAATTAAATTTTTTTCTAAAAAAACTAGATATATTTAAAAACGATTAACATATAATTTCAAACTAATTATTTAAAATATTTATACAATAATAACTTTAATAATTAATTTTCTCTTTTAAATTCGAGAATATTTTCAATAAAATATTTTTTTAATAAACTCTGATACACAAGATACACTAATTAAAAATTACTTTCCAACAAATTAACTTTAAATAATATTTCAAAATTCCCCCACAATACTATTTAACTATAAATTTTTTAATTTTTTCTATCAATTTACTTTAACCCCCATTAAAATAATTAATATATATATAAATTAAAAATTTTTTTATTAATAACATTGAACACTTCATTAATTTACCCCCTCAAATTAATTAAATTCTTTTAATATCTTTTCAATGTAAATGAAATACTTATTTTAAGCTTTAATTTGTCTTTCTAGAAACACTTTCCAGTACCCCTACTTTGTTACGACTTATTTCAATTTATATGTATCATATTATTAATATATTTCACATTAAAATATTCAATACAATTATATATGAAAGCGACGGGCAATATGTACATAATTTAATTTTAAATCATTTTATTAAATTAAATAAAATTACATTTAAATCCAATTTCAATTAATTATTCCAAATTTAATATCCATTTAAATAAATTTATTGTAATCCATTATATTCTTAATTATAATCTGCATCTTGATCTGATTTAATTTTAATTTCAAAAATTTAAATATTATTATTATTATAAAATATTTTTTTAACAACGATATACAAAATTTTCAATTAAGTAAATTTATTCGTGGATTATCAATTATTAAACAGATTCCTCTAAATAAACTAAAATACCGCCAATTTATTTAAATTTCAATAAATAATTACTTACTAATTTAGTATTTAAATTTAAATTTTTATAATAGGGTATCTAATCCTAGTTTTTTAATAAATTTATTAAATCATAAACTATATATAAAATTTCAATAAATTAAAATTTCACCTAATAATTTATTATCTAATTAATATTAATACTTAATTCTATATCCAACTTAAAATAAATATTAATTAATTAACTAAAAAAATTTAATTTAACTTTTGTTTAACCGCAACTGCTGGCACAAAATTTGTTATTAATTTAAATATTACTAAATCCTAATTTCTTAAATTTTTAATATTAATTACTACTTTTACAATTAAAATATTATTAAAATAATTTAAATATAACACTAAAATTTATATGTAAATTAAATTTAAAATAAATTTTCAAACTATAATATTTATTATTTATATGTATTATTTTTTATATAGTTTTTTTTTTTTTTTTTTTATATTAAAATTTTATATATATATTAATATGAAAAAATAAAAAATATAAAAATTTATAATTATAAATTTTTATATTTTAATTTATTAAATTATTTAATATATTAATATATATATATATACATTTAAAATTTAATAATGATATTTTATTATTATTAAAAATTTTATTACGTTCTAATTAATAATAATTATTAAACAATTAATAATTTCTCTCTTTTTTTTTTCATAATATTCAATTTAAATCCAAAATTTAAAGATTAAATCAATAAATAATATTATAGATTATTTAAATTTAACAAATATAATATTAAATTTAAATATTTAATATGTAAGTAATTATTAAAGATAAATCCTTACAACTTAATATTTAAACCATTTTTAATCTTTTTTACAATAAATAAAAAAATAAA